ACGGTGCTTTCTCTATCAATTCGACCCTTTATCCATAGAGTATATAAGCGTACCTATTTCTTCATATTTTGGTTCTCGTGAAGACTTTTTCCTTGCTACAGCTGATAAAAATCGTTGCTTTGGACGATGCATATGTAGAAAGCTTATTTTTTTTTTTCTAGTATTTACTAGGTAATTTGATCTTTTTTTCCTTCTTTCTATAATGGAGATAGTCGCACGTAATGACAGATCACGGCCATATTATTAAAAGCTTGTGGTAAGAATGGGTTTCGTTCGAGTGCCCGGAAATAATATTCCAAAGCCTTCGTATGTTCTCCGTTGCTTGTGTGTATAAGGCCTATGTTATAAAGTATATAACTTCGATCGTAGGGATCAATTTCCAGTCGCGTAGCTTCATAATAATTCTGTAAAGCTTCCGCATAATTTCCTTCAGATTGAGCCGACATCCGTTACGGTCGTTCATTCTATTCAAAGAATCTCCGTTCCAGAACCATACATGAGATTTTCATCTCATATGGCTCCTCCCCTCTGTGCATAGTACTAAGGGAAATAATCATCTATGGAATCAAGATTTCACCATTCTCATTATGAACTGACGGGGGCTAGTATTTTTACTAGAAATCCCTAGCCAGCCTTCCCGAAAGAGGTCTCTTCTTAACACCAATTGTATTAGTGCTAGATGGAAATGGTAACTCCAATAATTTCTTTGTCCTCAACGCCTCCTAATTTATAGAGGAATTAGTCACTTCAACAATCTTTGATGGTTATGTGGGTATCCAAAGTACGAACGAGATGGATGTTTGTTGTCCCAACCATTCTTGTTAGTCCCGAGACCCATAAGTAAGGGATAATTTATAACAAAGTTTTCGTGTTGTTGATTCCTTAGAGTAGTGCTTCTTCCCCTATGCTATGCTGCCTATTGGTACTAGTGGCGTAGTATTGACCCGCAATCCAGAACCTATAGGTGTAACCTTTCGCTCAATACTAAAATCGATAATTAAAGCATCTGAGGCCGCATCAATCGAGGATACACGACAGAAGGAATTGTTCTATCTCAAAACTTTACCTTCACCAAGCGTCAGTTTATTTCAATAAAATAATTTGTTTCTTTCTATCCCGAACCGCGCCTCTTTTTCTCAGATTAAGGCCTAAAAAAACAAGAAAAAAGAATCAAATCAAATCGCACCATCTCTGTAATAGGTAAATGCCCTTTTTTCCCCTGAAGTTGTCGGAATTATTCGTAATAAGATATTGGCTAGAATTGAAGAAGTCTTATCAATAAAATTTCCATTTATCCGGGATCTAGGCATAATTAGCAATCCATTATATAATTCTTCTCATTTTCCCTTGGGGAAAATGATCCAAAAAGTAATTGTACAGTAGTACGAAATATCATAAAATAGATTAATAAAAAAAAGATGTGGACCTTACGCGGAAATTGTTCCCTTTTGGACAAGGAGAGATATGAAATATTTGAATAAGATCGGATTTAATACCAATTTAGTAGTATACCGATGAACGGAACTATTACTATTTTCTCTAAGTTGACTAACCGAGGACTTGATTTTACTACGGATTCTGGTAACTCGATAAGTTTTGATTTGGTTATGGTCCAAATAAAAGAGGAAAAATAATGGAATAATCAGTCCATGATAAACTATCCAATTTCAAATTCAAATTAGAGTAACCATCTCTTTTATTTGCATAACGTGTATACGTCATACAATTGAAATAGAAAAATCCAAGGGACAATTACTAATAGATCTAGTAATAGATCTATGGGGGAACTGATGAGGAAATTGTTGTTGAGAACTATGAAATTTGAAAGGGATTTTTTATTTCTATGGAACCATTGATTTGTCGTACCCGTACTGCAATAATATGAATGACTCGCTATTCACTTCACTCGGTTTCTGTTCAATAATAAGATTATGTATATGTGGGAGAGATGGCCGAGTGGTTCAAGGCGTAGCATTGGAACTGCTATGTAGGCTTTTGTTTACCGAGGGTTCGAATCCCTCTCTTTCCGTTTCTGTTGATTCACCGACGTTACCGACCACAATGTATCAAATCAAATAACAATTGATAGCATTATTCCAACAGAACAGTAAGACCTTTATTTGTATTTGATTTGATAAGTATTCTCTATTCCTAATTACATTACTTGTGATACGTTAATAAGAAAAATGCGGATCAAAGCCCTTAAACCTTAAATCTATTTCATTCGACAAAAGGGAAAAAAAATTGTCTGAACCTTTCTTTGTTATTTCGTTAGGTTTAAGTCTGACGGGAATAATATTCTACGACTAACAACTCATTTATTTTCAAACCGATCCACTTACTATCTATTATTTGATTTACTAATCCTTTATATTGGAATGAGTCAATAGTTAAATGTTTTGGCAATTCCTCGCGGGGCGATGAAGCAATATAATTTTGAATCAGAGCTTTCGATCTTTGTTCATCCTTCGGAGTAATAATATCTTGGGGTTTGCAACGATAACTTGGTATATCCACTACACGACCATTAACTAAAATATGTCTATGGTTAACTAATTGTCTGGCTCCAGGAATGGTTGAAGCCATACCCAATCGAAAAAGGATGTTATCCAAACGCATCTCAAGTAGCTGTAGTAAAACTTGACCTGTTGACCCTTTGGCTTTTCCAGCGATATGCACATATCTAAGTAATTGCCGTTCTGTGAGACCATAATGAAAACGCAATTTCTGTTTTTCTTCTAGCCGAATACGATATTGTGATCTTTTCCTAGAGCGCAATTGGTTTTTAAGATCACTTCCGGATTTAGGCCTTTTACTAGTTAATCCTGGTAAAGCCCCCAGACGGCGTATTTTTTTGAAACGAGGCCCTCGGTAACGAGACATAAAACTCCTTTTTATTTTATTGAAATTTCATTTTACAGAAAAAATCTAAATTAAGACTGAACTAAAGGATAAACAAAGCAAAGCTAAATATCTACTGAAGTACTACTAAAATAGAATGAAAATAGAATGAAATGAATTGTATCAATATCCGGATTTTTTGTATATATAGGAAGTTAAGGCTCCGTTTTATGATTTGTTCCGTAGAGATCTAATTGCTCCAATTCATTTTTTATTCATAGTTGCGAGTTAACACGACATAATAGATCATCGGCCCGACATTTTGAGAAAAGGAGAGGAGAGATTATCAATCACGGAAAAAATGGATAGAGAAAAAGAAAAGCCGGCTATCGGAATCGAACCGATGACCATCGCATTACAAATGCGATGCTCTAACCTCTGAGCTAAGCGGGCTCGCATAACAGAAATAGTGAATAGGAATTCAGGAAACTACCAGATTTTGATTTTATAGTAATTTACTATTTTTATACGAAAATACTAATACTGAAAAATACTAAATTTTAATTATATTTATTTTATTATGATTTTATTATGAATATAACTGAATAGAATAGGATTCTATTTTAGTAATAGAATGACTAATTCGGTAGGCATATGACTATATAGTCATTCTATCTACCATTAGATTATTTATTATTATTTCTTTAATTTATAATTTATTAAAATTTATTTTTAAAAATATTTTATATTTATATTATTAATAATTTAATAATTACTTAACTTAATACTTAATAATAATAATACTCAGATACTACGTAATATTTACCTATTTTTACTTAATATATTCTTACTTAATAAGAATATAATAATAATATTAAATTTTAAATTATGATTTTAGAAAAGTCTAATTATTTCTTAGAACAGTTATACTAAATTATGCTAATTAATTATAATTATATATGTAATGATATATAATGAAATGATAGCGAATCCATCCTACGAAAGGGATAAAAAGATACAATTTATAATAGGATATTACTCTGTTTTCATTCAGAAAAGGGGGAGATAGGATGAAAAAAAGAAGAATGAATATCGACCCTTACAGTATTCCAAATCGACCTTTAAAGTCAAAATGAAGGGGGGAGAGACATATATATGTGGGATATATATATTCATATTGAATTGTGGACACATCAATGATAGAATCATGTCTGATTGAAACAGATTGAAACAAATAGGGCTCATCTAATACAATAGAGATGAAATGATGGAGGATGGCGAAAAAAAAATAAAATAGCGGCATACACTTTTTAGATATAAGAATCATTAGCTAATGAATTCAACGATTTCAAGATAAATGAAAGGGGTGAATTACAACTAGATCCTGTCTCAAGGGGGGATATGGCGAAATCGGTAGACGCTACGGACTTGATTAGCTTGAGCCTTGGTATGGAAACCTGCTAAGTGGTAACTTCCAAATTCAGAGAAACCCCGGAATTCAAAATGGGCAATCCTGAGCCAAATCTTTATTTTGATAAAATAGGGGTTTAATTTATAAAACTAGAATCAAAAAGGGATAGGTGCAGAGACTCAATGGAAGCTGTTCTAACGGATGGAGTTGACTACGTTACGTTGCGTTGGTAGCTGGAATCCCTCTATCAAAATTACAGATAGGATGGCCCTATATACGTATATATACATACTGACATATCAAACGATTGATTAATCACGGCCCGAATCCGAATCCATATTATATATTTTATATTATATATATTTTATATTAATATTATATTTTATATTATATAATTTATATAATAATAATATATATATGAATATATTTATATATATATATATGATATGAATATGAAAAAAAAATTTAGAGTTATTGTGAATCTATTCCAATCGAAGTTGAAGAAAGAATCGAATATTCAGTTATCAAATTATTCATTCCAGAGTCTGAAAAATCTTTTGAAAAACTGATTAATTGGACGAGAATAAAGAGAGAGTCCCATTCTACATGTCAATATCGACAACAATGAAATTTATAGTAAAAGGAAAATCCGTCGACTTTAGAAGTCGTGAGGGTTCAAGTCCCTCTATCCCCAATAAAAAGCCCATTTTACTTCCTAACTACTTTATTTTTTATATTTTATATTATC